TACTTCTCTTTTAGTGCATATGAATATAAAATAGAAATATTAAACTCATAATGCATTTAGTGTTTCTAGTCTTTGTTGTTTAATTCAATTATGTTTTATTCACATAAGAATTTTTCCATTGATTGATATATTATGTCTAATATATCAATCAATGGAAAAAAGGAAATTTTTTGGAAATACTTTAACTTAATAAATAATTAGCAACAAAAGGCTTTTTTTTTTTTAGTGAACGTGCCATATCGGATAACTCCTTTTTTGTAAATGTAAGGGGCGGATGTAGCCAAGTGGATCAAGGCGGTGGATTGTGAATCCACCATGCGCGGGTTCAATTCCCGTCGTTCGCCCAATTCTAAAAGTTTAAATATTCCTATTTACGGCGACGAAGAATAAAATTATCACTATATTTCTTCTTTTTCCTACTTCTTCTTCCAAGTGTAGGATAACCCCAAGGGGTCATGGGTTTTTTTCTACCAATTGGGGCTCTCCCCTCACCGCCCCCATGCGGATGGTCTACAGGGTTCATAACTACCCCTCTTACTATAGGACGCTTACCTAGCCAACACTTAGATCCCGCTTTACCCAAAATTTTTTGGTTTATCCCAACATTACCCACTTGTCCAACTGTTGCTAAACAGTTTTTGGGTATCAAACGGACCTCCCCAGATGGTAATCTTAATGTGGCCGATTTACCCTCTTTTGCAATCAGTTTTGCTACAGCACCTGCTGCTCTAGCTAATTGTCCACCTTTTCCAAATGTGATTTCTATGTTATGTATGGCCGTGCCTAAGGGCATATCGGTTGAAGTAGATTCTTCTTTTTTATCAATAAAAACCCCTTCTCAAACTGTACAAGCTTCTTCCAAAGCATACGGCTTTCTAGATGTATATGATGATATCTAGACGGATGGATCTTATATGAATCGTATGATGAAGTACCATATGAGTGGATATATAGGAATCCAAATCCGCCAAATCGCTCATGTTATGATCTTCCACATCCTAGGTCTCCCTGTTCCGTCATCTGGCTTATGTTCTTCATGTAGCATTCAGACCGAATGACTCTATGAAATTACGTCGATACTTCCACATATTACGGGTAACGTAGGAGACACCTCTATTTTTCCCCGGGGGATTCTTATAATTACCACTGCTTAGTTTTCAATTCGCCTCTGACCATCAAATTAAATGTGAATAACCCGTCTCCCTCTCTTTGAAACAAGGGGCGCTTCCGGTTCTGTCCGTGCTTCAAACAATTTTGTTTTCTCCATATTACCATATCTCTAGAGTCAATAATTTTCTATGAAGAACTACTGAACTCAATCACTTGCTGCCGTTACTCAACAGTTTTCTGTTGAGGTCTATCCCGTCGAGGTATTCAAATTGGATCAGTGATCGATTTATAGGTTTCGTCGTAAACCTAATTGGTTACTTCCAATTACGTAAATCAATAGTTCAAACCGCACTCAAAGGTAGGGCATTTCCCATTGATATAGGAACTTCTGTACCAGAAATAATGGTATCTCCAATTATAGCCCCTCTGGGATGTAAAATATATCTCTTCTCACCATCCCCATAGTGTATGAGACAAATGTATGCATTTCGATTAGGATCGTATTCTATGGTTACGATTCTACCAGATATGTCTTTTTCATTCCGTCGAAAATCTATTTTACGGTATAGACGCTTATGACCTCCCCCTCTATGCCCTGCGGTAATGATTCCTCTCGCATTACGACCTTTACCACAATGATGCTGTCCATAGATCAAATTTTTTCGTGGATTGGATTTCACTTGACTGTCTACGGCTCTGTTGCGTGTACTCCGGGTAGAAGTTTTGTATAAATGTATCGCCATGTTAATGTTATTAAGTATTTTGCTTTAAGTTCTTTTCTCTATAAGAGGTGGAATATAATAACCCGGTTGAAGCGTAATGATCATACGTCTGTAATTGTAATGCATTGTATGTCCCATAATAGGTCCCATTCTTCTACCTTTTCTAGGGAGTCGATGACTATTCATAGCTATTACCTTGACACCAAAGAAGAGTTCGACCCAATGCTTTATTTCTGTCCTAGTTGATCCTGATTCGACATTAGAAGTATATTGATTGTTCTCCAATAACCGAATACTTTTTTCTGTAAATACTGCATATTTGATTCCATCCATAAATCCATTTTCTTCCCTATGAGTTCCAGTATCGATAAGAATTATAGTTCTTATTGTTCGTATGTTATGTATGAATATACCATACCAATTCGTTATGTGTGGATGATGAGATTCTATATATACAGAGCCAATTCCAATGGACTTATTGAACGTTCCCATTGGCGTGCATCCAGCAGGAATTGAACCTACGAATTTGCCAATTATGAGTTGGGCGCTTTAACCACTCAGCCATGGATGCTTAATGGGTATATTGTATCGTGATTGAATTGTATCGTGATTGAATTGTATCGTGATTGAATTTAAATTTAAACGGAATCTTTAACAGGAATCAACGAAACGATCAATAGGAGAGATCGATGAAAGCTCAGGAATCCATAAAACAATATCAATGTAAATTATGGATCTTCGAATTGAAAGAGATATTGAGAGAGATCAAGAATTCTCAGTATTTCTTAGATTCATGGAGAAAATTCGATTCCGTGGGATCTTTCACTCCCATTTTTTTCTACCAAGAGCGTTTTCTTAAATTCTTTGACCCCCGAATTTGGAGTATCCTACTTTCACCTGATTCACAGGGTTCAACAAGCAATCGAGATTTCACGATCGAAGGTGTAGTACTGCTTGTAGTAGTGGTCCTTATCTCTATATCTCCTATTAACAATCGAAAGATGGTCAAATATCTTAAAAAGATTTCTGAGAGTTGTTTCATGTATCCGCAGGAGAGCCCTTGGATTCTCCCAATAAATCAAATAAATAAAAAGTGTATCATGCCTGAATCTAACCGGGGTTCGCGGTGGTGGAACCGGATCGGAAAAAAGAAGGATTCTAGTTGTAAAATATCCAATGAAGTTGTCCCTTTCAAGCGCTCGGAAAATGTTGATATATTCACGAGAATTCTGTATTTACAAAATACCGTCTCAATTCATCCTATTTCATCAGATCCAGGATGTTATAGGGTTCCGAAGGATGAACCAGATATAGACAGTTCCAATAATATTTTATTCTTGAACAAAAAGCCCTTTTGGTTGATTTCATCTATAACCCACCACGGGAATAAAGGGGGATACACATTACGCCACAATTTGGAATCAAAAGATAGATTTCAAGAAATGCGGGATCTATTCACTCGACCAAGAAGCGAGTCAGATCTGATGTATCTTAGGCGATTATCCTTTTCTACGGATTCGCCATCGATCAAAAAGTCGATTCAAATCCAATATTGTGAGTACAGAATAAAGGTATCGAATCAATTATCTTTAATCAATTCCAATTTGCAATATGTAAGTCAAAAGGATCAAATAGGAAATGATACTCTGACTTCTCTAATTCTAAAGATAATGAAACATAAGATCAACCCACATTTATCGAATTTGAATAAGAGTCAGAAGGAAGGGTTTGATTCTCTTATTTTTCTTTTTCCAACCGAGAGATCCATGAATGGGGATCCTGATACATATAGATACAAATGGCCCAATAGGAGCCAGGAACATTTGGAACATTTCGTTCCTGAACAGAAGAACTGTTTTCAAGTAGTGTTTGCTTCATTACGTATTAATCAATATTTGATTGATTGGTTCGAGGCTATCAACAAAGAAGATTTGTCCAAGTCACTTCCTTTTTTATTTTTGAGTATCGGGAATATCCGCATTCGTAGGTCCGAGATCCACATCTATGAATTGAAAGGCCCGAAAGATCAACTCAACAATCAATTATTAGAATCAATAGGTGTTCAAATCGTTCATTTGCATAAACGGAAACCCTTCTTATTGGATGATCATGATACTTCCCAAAGACCGAAATTCTTGATCAATGGAGGAACAATATTACCATTTGCGTTTAATAAGATACCAAAGTGGATGATGGACTCATTCCATACTAGAAATAATCGCAGGAAATCCTTTGATAACGTGGATTCCTATTTCTCAATGATATCTCACGATCGAGACAATTGGCTGAATCCCGTGAAACCATTTCATATAAGTTTATTGCTATCCGCTTTTTATAAAGAAAATCTACTTCGATTCTTGAATAATCCACGTCACTTCTGGTTTCATTGTAACAAAAGATTGCCTTTTTATGTGGAAAAGACCCGTATCAATAATTATGATCTTACATATGGGCAATTCCCGAATATCTTGTTCATTCGCAACAAAATAGTTTCTTTGTGCGTCGGTAAAAAAAAACATATTTTTTTGGAGAGAAAGACTATTCCACCAATCGAGTTACAGGTATTTGACATATTCATACTTAACAATTTTCCACAAAGTGTTGACGAAACGTATAACTTGTACAAATCTTTCCATTTTCCAATTAGATTCGATCCATTCGTTGGTAGAGCTATTTACTCGATCGCAGACATTTATGCAACACCTCTAACAGGGGAACAAATAGTCAATTCGGAAAGAACTTATTGTCAGCCTTTTTCAGATATGAATCTATCTGATTCAGAAGGGAAGAACTTGCAGCAGTCTCTCAGTTTCAATTCAAGCATGAGTTTGATTCCCATTCCATGTTCTGAGAAAGATTTACCATCTGGAAAGAGGAAAAAAAGGAGTCTTTGTCTAAAGAAATGCGTTGAGAAATGGCAGATGTATAGAACCTTTCAACCAAATAGTGCTTTTTCAAATCTCTCAAAAAGGAATCAGTCCCAAACATATATGTCATGGTTCCTTACTTCGCCAGGGTGCGAATCTCGAAATTCCCCCCTTTTAGATATTTTTTCAAACTCATTGCCGATACTAAGTAGCAGTGCAAATTTTGTATTCTTTTTTTCTGATATTATGCATGGATTAGGTATATCACGGCCAATTTCTCATAAAAAATTACGGACTCCGATAAGTGAGATTTCGAAGAAGGGTTTACAGAATCCTTTTCTGTTTCCGTCCGAAGAAATGATTCATCGAAATAATGAGTCACCCGTTCCATCGATAGGGACACATCTGAGATCCACAAATGCTCGGGAGTTCCTTTATTCAATCCTTTTCTTTCTTCTTGTTGCTGGATATTTGGTTCGTATACATCTTCTCTTTGTTTCCCGAGCCTCGAGTAAGTTACAGACAGAGTTAGAAAAGAGCAAATCTTTGATGATTCTATCATACATGATTGAATTGCGAAAATTTCTGGATAGGTATTCTGAACTTAATTCTTTAAAGAATCTCTTTCTAGTTGCTCTGGAACAATTAGGAGATTTTCTGGAAAAAATAAGGGGTTTTGCTTTTGGCGGCAACATGCTATTGGACGAGGGTCCCGCTTATGAGGTCAAATCGATAGGTTCTAGTTCTAAGAATAAATATTGGAATATCAATATCATCGATATCGTCGGTCTCTTAAGTATCGTACCAAATCCCATCAATCGAATCGCTTTTTCGAGAAATAGGAGACATCTAAGTCGTACAAGTAAAGAGATCTCTTCATTGCTAAGAAAAAGAAAAAACGTGAACGATGATTGGATTGATGATAAAACGGAATCCTGGGTCGCGAACAGTCATTGGATTGATGATGCAGAAAGAGAATTCTTGGTTCAGTTCTCCACCCTAACGAGAGAAAAAAGAATTGCTAAAATTCTATTGAGTCTGACTCATCGTGATCTTTTATCAAAGAATGACTCTGGTTATCAAATGATTGAACAACCAGGATCAATTTACTTACGATACTTAGTTGACATTCATAAAAAGTATCTAATGAATTATGAGTTCAATAGATCCTGTTTAGCGGAAAGACGGATATTCTTTGCTCATTATCAGACAATCACTTATTCACAAACCTCGTGCGGGGCTACTAGTTTTCATTTCCCATCTCATGGAAAACCCTTCTCGCTCCGCTTAGCCCTATCCCCTTCTAGGGGTATTTTAGTGATAGGTTCTATAGGAACGGGACGCTCCTATTTGGTCAAATACCTAGCGACAAACTCCTACGTTCCTTTCAT